CTACAAGAGCTTTTATTTTTCCATAGAAAAAAAGGTGTTCAAAAAGAGTTTCAGAAGATGTTGATCGTAAATGATAAAATTGGTTACAAAGAAAAATGAAGATGGATTCGTATTCACATACATAAGAATTATATATAAACAAGAATAATCTTTTATTCTTTTTTGAAACAATGGAACTTGATTTCTTTGGAGTTGGAATAATAAGACTATTCCCATTCTGATACTCATAGAGAAGGAAGCGTAATAAATGGAAAAAAGAGGCGTCTTTCAACCAGGAGCGAAGAGTTTGAACAACGATTTCTAGATGGATGGGGTAGGGTATTAGTATATCTGACACATAATTTAAATGTACAAAATTGTCTTCTAAAAACGGAAATAGTGAATGAATTGATCGTAAATTTTGAGATTTGCCTATTTCTTCTTTCCTTTCTAAGGAAGATACTAATCTTAGGGAAAAGGGAATTTCCCCAATAACTGCAAATCCCTCTGATATCATTTGCGAATCTAAAGTTTTGTTATGCCCCAACAATAGGTTTTGGTTTGACTCATTAGCAGAAATAAGCAAAGGATTCTGTTGAGACATTCGAGTAATTAAACGTTTCACCATTAGTGAACTGGATTTATTATCATAACCAAAATTTTCCACCAAAATGAATCTATTTAAAACATGATCATGAGCCAGTGCATAAATATACTCTTGAAAGATAAGCGGATATAGTAAGTCCTGTTTCACAAATTTATCGAGTTCAAAATATCGTTGAAATTCCCCCATTTGAAATTAGATTTGAACCAAAGATAGGCATAAGATACTTCTTGGATTATCAAATGATACATAGTGCGATACGGTCAAAACGTAGTATAATAATAAAATAATATAAAATAATATATACCTCGGAGACGGGTAAGCTCATCAACGGACTCTCCATCCTCTTTTTTTTTCATCTAATAGGTTTATGTTCGTTATAGGATAACAAGATGGTTAGAAATCTTTTATTTTTTAAACCCAATCGCTCTTTTGATTTTGGAAAGAATTTAATTATCTTTATCAATATACTGCTTCTTTTACACATTCCTCTCCAATGCATAAATGGAGAATATCAACATAGTTAGGATTCATAAAAAAGGATAATCCACTCATAGGCATAGGAGAAGCCGTTCCCGCATCAGGCACTAATCCATTTTTAACGTCTATCTAATTAGATCGGGTAATCATTCAAAGTTAAGAACAGAAGCCGGTTGCTTTTTTGTTTCCCTATAATTAGAGCCAGAGGGCTCTATCCATTTATTCACTCGACCCAACTTTTAATTCATTTTGTTCCGCCCCGATCCAAGCCTTCAAACAAGTCTTTGTACCGATCCGGTAAGAATGCAATATTCTCAGAATTATCTATTGCTACGACATGCTATTTTTTCCATTCATTCCCTTTCAGGATCAGTCGTGGTCTTACAAACTCTACCGATGGTATGGACGAATCCCTTGCTTCATCCAAATGTGTAAACGATACTAGCCGCACTTAAAAGCCGAGTACTCTACCGTTGAGTTAGCAACCCAAAAATCTAAAAACAATAGGGTGTGTAAATGTCAATACAGTAAAAAAATATAACTAAATTTGAGTGCCATTACACAATCAAAACATTTTATTTTAAACTAAGAATACAAAAAGAAATCTCAAAATTAAATCGCTTCTGAACTGAATATAAAAATGAAGAGATCAGATGCAAATATACTCAATTTGCATATAATTCGAATTTAGAATAGATATAAATGTACAAGTGAATCAACCTCCCTTTCTTTTTTTTTTCACTCCAATAAAAAATTATTGTATCACAGAGAATTCAACGAACCCATCAATTGAACGAAGTAAAATAAAAAACCGAACCTATGTCAAGAAAAGATTTATACTTATACACGATCAAATTATATTTGTTCGATACACTGTTGTCAATATAAATGTGAATACAAAAATGGAAATAATTTAAATATTCACTATAAGGACTGGTGTTGGATTGGCACTACATAGATGCAAAAAGGTGTAGATAGTAGATCAAGGAATAAAAAGTAGTAAAAAAAATCCGAGTTCTTCAATCAATATAAGTTGAGCGAATAAGCAAGTTTGATTCCGTGGTTATTATTATTTATTATTTGTTAGTAGAGTTCCAATGAAAACCAGTCGATTGCAGATAATGTCATAATTTTAGATTTAGAGATCCAATTTCTTCATCTAGTCCCTCTATTTTGGGAATATCCCCCTTCGCTTTTTGTCGTTATATACCAATACCACTAGAACAGGGGATTCTATGGGAACAATACGAAAAGGCGGAGTTAGAGAAAAGCTTATACTCTTTATTTTCATTTTGTTTGATTAAAGGGAAGTTCCTTAAAAACCTCCGCCTTCTTTGAAATATCATGAACAGTTCCTGTAGGTTGAGCGCCTTTTTCAAGGAAATATAGAATAGCAGGAACATTTGAATAAGTTTGATTCTTTATCGGATCATAAAAACCAACTTTCCGGAGATCTCTCCCCTCTCTTCGGGATCGAACATCAATTGCAACGATTCGATAGACGGCTCATTGGGATAGATTAAAATACCCCCCCTAGAAACGTATAAGAGGTTTTCTCCTCGTACGGCTCGAGAAAATTATGTCTATGTATAAAATTAGAATGTCAAATAGATCCATAAAATCATCAAATCAATTAGACTATGATTAAAGATTTCAATTTTTTCATTTATAAATGTAAAACAAAAAATTGTACTCCTAACTCAAGTGGGATAACTCTCAAATAGCTCACAATCCCTAAGCTATTTCATTTTTTGAGTGGTCTCTAGCCCCCTTCTTGTCTCGTTTATAATCTGTTTTATTCTTCATATTTAGTTGTTGAGACAATGAAAAATGGTGTTTCCTTGTTCCAGGATCCTTTATCTTTTGTTTGAATCATTGGGTTTAGACATTACTTCGGTGATCCTTAATCCTTATCAAAATGGCAGCAACATACCTTTTTTGTGATTTCGTTCTATCAAAGAATCATCAGAACGGTTGATTCACGCGTGTTCCACTTTTGATTGAAAAAGTTTTACCAAGTCCAACAAATTTGACTTTTTTTTTTAGATTTCGATTTGAAACTTTCTAAAATGGAATCCTTTCAATTTCTATATAGAAGCTATATTTACGAAGTTGTTCAAACTTATTAATTGACACTAACCCTAGACCCTTACCCTTGAGAAATGACTCAATAGAAATGACTCAATACTTTCTACTCGAGCTCCATCATGTAACTATAATAACCCCTTTTTTACATTACAACCCAAGAAAAAACTGATGGGTTCTAGTCGAGCAGAACAAAGGATGTCGAGTCAAGAGCACTTCTATTCGTAATAAAATGGTGGATTATTACATCCACAGCTGATCATGTCCTTCAAGTCGCACGTTGCTTTCTACCACATCGTTTCAAACGAAGTTTTACCATAACATTCCTCTAGTTTGGAACTAGTATTTAATTGATTCAATTATGGAATCATGAATAGTCATTAGTGCGATCGCTAAATAATAAGAAATCTGTACTTTTGTCCTTCTATATCTATAATAGAAAATAGAAATAGATTTGAATGGGTAGTTAGTTTCTGAAAACGTCTCAGCACTAATTTTTAAATCCCATAGGTAGCAAATAAATGGAAGAACGGTCACTGCAAGTAATTTAATCCCGTATATTCAATAATTGACGATTCCAATTTAAGTGATCATAAGTTTTTTTTTCACAAAATACAAAAAAAGGCCGTTGGTACGGAAATAGAATGATACCATGCATTGTATTTGACTTGAGGTTCCATAAGTTTTCTGTAACCTTCCTAGACCCCCCCAAAAAATCTAATTTAATAGAATGTATGAATAATCCCTCGCCTCAAATTTTACAACAATTTATAGAACTCTTAGACCCAAACAAAAAATGACAAAAAACTCGGTGCAAAGAAAACAGATCTGTTACATATGTAATTTACTTGATCGTTTGTTAATGAGATTCAGACAGATACATAGATATATGTATTTCAATTAAATATTAAAACGAAAATATATAATATATATATATAGGATAGGGTACCGAAATTCACTTCAATAGGAATAGCAGAGAGGGATGGGCACAGGCATACAATGATAGTCTGTCCAACTTTTTTTATTCAAACTAGTGTGGTGTGGGGTCTATGTTCCTATCTGACCTAGATAACAAAACAACTAGATTAAGTAGATTAAGTTAGATCTCTGTCTCATTCGAACGCAATTTAGTTTGATAAAACAATATTATTCTCTGAATCAGATAAGTAAAAATGATAAACAAGAATCATATTATAGCCACTACTCCACTCTTAAATTCAAATTAAAGATCTTAAAGAGAGTCTTGTTCAAAAAAGCAAGAGTTTTACGGATATGATATAATGGGTGCTCTGGGACGGAAGGATTCGAACCTCCGAATAGCGGGACCAAAACCCGTTGCCTTACCACTTGGCCACGCCCCAATTCTGCACTAATAAACACTAATATGAGTGTTGGTTTTTCGTCAATTCCAATGCAAATACATATCTATGCACTATATTGTTGATAGGATTTTGCTACGTGTAGATATATATAATATAGAATTAAACTGGACTTGATTGATCATTACAGATAATTTAATTAAGATATTGTATTGTATAAACGTATGATTTCTTATATTCTCTTTTTAGAATTGAAGGCTTTTGATTGGGTGAATGGGTTGAAAGGATTTTTTGGTCTACTTTACTTTCTTCATTATTTTTTGCCTTATATCAATAAGATATCAATAACTCAATCAAAATACAATTATCTCCAAGAAAAAAATCTTTGTTATGCTTAATATTTTTAGCGATATCTGTCTTAACTCTGCCCTTTATTTGAGTAGTTTTTTCTTGGCCAAATTACCCGAGGCCTACTCTTTTTTAAATCCAATTGTCGATTTTATGCCGGTCATACCTTTGCTGTTTTTTCTTTTAGCCTTTGTTTGGCAAGCTGCTGTAAGTTTTCGATGAAATTTTGAATTAAGTCTTAGAGTATGAACCTTTAGTTGAAACATTGAAATTCTTGAATCACCCCATTTCTTCATTATGACCTTTTTCTTTTCTCGTCAAAGATCTTATATAGGATACCCCACAATTCGGTATTGCGGGTATTTCAAAATAAAATTCAAATTTTACTAACAATCAAAAAAGTACTTCCTTTCATGGTGTCAAAATATGATATGTGATATAAAAATGAATAATCTATTCTCTAAAAAAAAAAAAAAGATCTTGGAGATTGTGTAATGCTTACTCTTAAACTCTTCGTTTACACAGTAGTGATATTCTTTGTTTCTCTCTTCATCTTCGGATTCTTATCTAATGATCCAGGACGTAATCCTGGACGTGAAGAATAAGCATCAAATAATACTTTTACTTGATCGAAAGATAACTTAAATATCAAGCGATCCAGGGAAACGGAAAGAGAGGGATTCGAACCCTCGGTACGAATAACTCGTACAACGGATTAGCAATCCGACGCTTTAGTCCACTCAGCCATCTCTCCCAATTGAAAACGGATAATAACTATGTTACATTACATATAAAGTAAGGATTGAAATTATCTCTTTATCCTTATTAAAATTTAAATCGACTTATATCTTAAAAAGATAGTTTAGTCTAATTAATATCTCTATTTAATTCTAATTAAATTCGAATAAAAATAAAAGTTCTATAATTTATATAATTATATATATATCACGTTTATCAGCAATTCCAACTCTAAAGTACGGGCTCGCAAAATTATTTTATGATAAAAAAAAAAGAATACCTCGTTATTTTTGTCGGATAAGGGCTTTTCCATGGCCTGGCCGGGTCAGTACCTAGCCGGGCCTTTTTTTGTTCCGCTGAATCATAATCATAGATAATTAGCTGAATTTTAAAATGTTATTGAAGCAACAACAATAATAAATCTTAAATTATAAGGAGGATTCTTTCTATTCCTATGATAGGGAATTCAAGTATCATTTCTGATTTTTGATTATTTTTTTTTTAGCACCCTTTTCTTAATCGCATTAAGTACCCAACAAAACACGTCAACACTTCATTTTAAATAATTCTTGTCTGATCCTGTATTGATTACATCCGATTCGACAAAAGATCCATTTATAGATAATAATCGCATTGTAGCGGGTATAGTTTAGTGGTAAAAGTGTGATTCGTTCTATATAACCCCTTACATAGTTAAGGGGTCCTTCGGTTTTCTTCATATTCCGAAAAAAAACTTTATTTCTTAAAAGGATTAAATTCTTTACCTCTCAATGACAGATTCGAGGAAGAATATACATTCTCGTGCTTTTTATATTTATACAAGGATCAATTAGCAATTGAAAAATTGGATTATGAAATTACGAAACATAATTTTTTTTTGGATCACTACTTCCAATTGAATGAGTAAAAGGATCTATGGATGAAGAAAGCTTTTTTCTAATCGTAACTAAATCTTCAATTTTAGATTTGTTTTTTGTTTATAGAGGGGAGATTGAAGCAAAATAGCTATTAAACGATGGCTTTGGTTTACTAGAGACATCGATATATTGTTTAGCTCGGTGGAAAGAAAATTCTTTTCCTCAGGATTCGTTCAAATAGAAATAGAGAACGAAGTAACTAGAAAGAGTGTTATAATCCTCCTCTTCTAGAGGGATCATCTAGAAAGCGAGTATTTTAAAATGTATTCAGACAGTAAAGGCTGACATAGATGTTATGGGTCAATTTTTTTTTCAGTTACGTCTTAAATCGGGGAAATTATCCATCTACCATAAAGGAGCCGAATGAAATAAAAGTTTCATGTTCGGTTTTGAATTAGAGACGTTAAAAATGATGAATCGACGTCGACTATAACCCCTAGCCTTCCAAGCTAACGATGCGGGTTCGATTCCCGCTACCCGCTTTCTCTTTTTATTATTTTAAAAATTAAATTCATAATTTCATCTTAATCTATCATTGAATTGAATACGTAATTGCCGAAATTTGCTCACATACAATCCGCTATTTATTTTTTTTTACGAACAAGAGATTCGAAGTTAAAAAATACGAAAACAAATAGGAATGAAAGGCGTCCATTGTCTAATGGATAGGACATAGGTCTTCTAAACCTTTGGTATAGGTTCAAATCCTATTGGACGCAATTTTTTTCCATATATATAAATATAATATATATTTTTTTGATTTCTATATTTCTATGTCAAGAAATATTTTTTGAATAATTTTCATTGAATCCGAGATACTTATATTTTATTTAATATATGAAATTATTTAATATTAAAATATTCGAAAATTAAAATAATATCTAATTAATCTAAAAAAAAATCACCTTTTTTTTTCGTTTAAAATTTTGAAAAATATAAAAGATATAAGAGTGATCCATTTTTTATGCTTGTTCCTGAAGTAGAAAGCGTTCCATCTGTTCCTGAATAGCTTCTTTCAAAATGGCTTCCG